CCATAACGTGAGAGAACCCTGTCTTTATAGTTATAATTGAGGAAAAGACTATATACATAATAAAAAAATGATTATTCATCGAATGACTATTCATCTATTGTATTCTCGTCAAATAGGGGGCGATAAGACTCTATGGAAAAATGGTGGTTCAATTCGATGTTGTTTAACAAAAAGTTAGAACATAGATGTGGGCTAAGTAAATCAATGGATAATTCTGATGTTATTGGAAATACCAGTGAAAGTGAAGAACCCATTATAAATGATAAGGGGAAAAACACTCCTAGTTGGAGTAATAGTGACAATTATGCTTTCAGTAATGTTGATTATTTATTTGATATCGGGAATATTTGGAGTTTGGTCTCTGATGACACCTTTTTAGTTAGAGATAGTAATGGTGACAATTATTCTGTCTATTTTGATATTGAAAATCAGATTTTTGAGATTGACAATGAGAGTTCTTTTATGTTTATGAGTGAACTAGAAAGTTTTTTTTCTAGTTATTTGAATAGTGGGTCCAAGAACTACTATTATCATTACATGTATGATACTCAATCTAGTTGGAATAATCACATTAATAGTTGCATTAATAGTTATCTTCATTTTGAAGTTAGTATTAATAGTTCTATTTCAGGTGATACCGATTATTACAGTAACAGTTATAATTATAATTATAGTTTCATTTATACTGAAAGTAGTGAAAGTGGGAATTCGAGTATAAAAATTAGTAATAATGGCAGCGATCTCAATATAAGAGAAGAGTCTAATGATTTCGATATAAATCAAAGATACAAACATTTATGGGTTCAATGCGAAAATTGTTATGGATTAAATTATAAAAAATTTTTTAAGTCAAAAATGAATATTTGTGAACAGTGTGGATATCATTTGAAAATGAGTAGTTCAGATAGAATCGAACTTTTGATTGATTCGGGCACTTGGGATCCTATGGATGAAGAGATGGTCTCTATGGACCCTATTGAATTTCATTCAGAGGAAGAACCTTATAAAGATCGTATTGATTCTTATCAAAGAAAAACAGGTTTAACTGAAGCTGTTCAAACAGGCATAGGTCAACTAAATGGTATTCCAATAGCAGTTGGGGTTATGGATTTTCAGTTTATGGGAGGTAGTATGGGATCCGTAGTCGGCGAGAAAATCACCCGTTTGATCGAGTATGCTACTAATCGATCTTTACCTGTCATTATTGTGTGTGCTTCTGGGGGAGCACGCATGCAAGAAGGAAGTTTGAGCTTGATGCAAATGGCTAAAATATCTTCTGCTTTATATGATTATCAATCAAATAAAAAGTTATTCTATATATCAATCCTTACATCTCCTACAACTGGTGGAGTAACAGCCAGTTTTGGTATGTTGGGAGATGTCATTATTGCTGAACCAAATGCCTACATTGCATTTGCGGGTAAAAGAGTAATTGAACAAACATTGAATAAAACAGTACCCGATGGTTCACAAGCGGCTGAGTATTCATTCCATAAGGGCTTATTTGACCCAATCGTACCACGTAATCCTTTAAGGGGTGTTCTGAGTGAGTTATTTCAGCTCCACGGTTTCTTTCCTCTGAATCAAAATTCAATATATTAAAGTATAGCACTCGATTCAATTCAATTATTTGTAGCGAACGAGTATTTAGTTCATCGTAAAAAAAACTTAAGTTAAGAAGAGTGGTGTTTTCTTTGGTGACATAAGTTCCACTTGTAGTAAGAGCCGGAAGTTTCGGATAATTATTATTTTTTCCTCCAGATCGATATATTCTATATTTTTATCTTATCCCTATTCCTGATTACTAATCATGAATCCTTTATAAATCAATAGGATAAAAAAGATAAAAGAGTAAGTTTCTCCTTCCGAGGAATTGGGGGAAGGGAAGACATTAATAAAAAAAATTTTTATTTGGCCTTCTTAACGTATTAATTTCATTTTAATAGAGACAATAATATAAATATATCTTATTATCTTATTAATAATATATCATATTTGAATCTTATATCTTATAATTAATATTAAGATTCAAATATGATATATTATAGAAAGGAGTGAAAGAACCCTCTATGATATATTATAGAAAGGAGTGAAAGAACCCTCACACTTTTATTTTTTATTATAGAATTGAGTTACCGTTTGCTTTGTTGGATTCGATTAGTGAAAGTCGCGAACTCATAATAAACTCTTTAATACCCTTAGTAAAAAAAAAAAATAATAATAGAAAGAGAAAGAATAAAAAAGGATGGAAGAAGAAGAATAGGAAAGTTTTTTATATTAAAGTGAATTATCATACATATTTATGTAGAACGATGAATTAGGTACACTTAATTCAGGTCTATATTCCTTGCACTTATTAACTACTTAATATTATTTATATTAGATATACTTATCAGAAGATATCTTTAAAATACAAATATTAAATTGAGGTACCCATTCTATGACAGATCTACCCTCTATTTTTGTGCCTTTAGTGGGCCTAGTATTTCCGGCAATTGCAATGGCTTCTTTATCTCTTCATGTCCAAGAAAATAAGATTGTCTAGATTCGATGAGAGCAAATCTCATCAATTTATTTCAACACTGGATCATAATACAAATATTTATTTAGTCTAATATGGTACGATATGTGGCTCTTTCCGAATACAAATTGAGAGACTCATATGCATACGGATACACGATATCTACATAAATGCAGATTCTATATGGGTATAGCTGGTTAAAAATGGATCGGTGAATAGTTTTAAATATAAAGTCAATTTATCTAACTAATTACTCCTAATAGTTCCCGTCAAAATAGTGCTAGTTGATGAGAGTTACTTGGGGGTCAAGAAAAGTCAAGTCAAATTCATTTGGGTTATTCTCTCAATTCCAATCGAATACAACCTTAGTATAGTAAGTATAGTATGAACTGGCGATCAGAGCATATCTGGATAGAACTTATAACGGGGTCTCGAAAAACAAGTAATTTTTTTTTGGCCTGTAGCCTTTTTTTAGGTTCATTAGGGTTCTTAGTGGTTGGAACTTCCAGTTATCTCGGTAGGAATCTTATATCCGTATTTCCATCTCAGCAAATATTTTTTTTTCCGCAAGGGATCATAATGTCTTTTTATGGGATCGCGGGTCTATTTATTAGCTCCTATTTGTGGTGTACAATTGCGTGGAATGTAGGTAGTGGTTATGACCGATTTGATAGAAAAGAAGGAATTGTTTGTATTTTTCGTTGGGGATTTCCTGGAATAAATCGTCGCATTTTCCTTCGTTTCCTTATGAGAGATATACAATCCATCAGAATGGAGGTTAAAGAGGGTCTTTATTCTCGTCGTGTCCTTTATATGGAAATAAGAGGCCAAGGGGCGGTTCCCTTGACTGGCACTGATGAGAATCTTACTCCACGAGAAATTGAACAAAAAGCTGCCGAATTAGCATATTTCTTGCATGTACCAATCGAAGTATTTTGAAATGAAGAATTAATGTTTTCTCAGTATGAGGGAGGGAACTTGCTAATTCCCTTTTTAATACAATTGAAGTTTCTTCAAAAGACTTATTTGATCAAAACATATTAGATTTTATTTCTCCCTTCTGTTAGCGGGTAAACCCACATGGAATAAAACAAAAGTGGGAGATTTTATATGGAACAACTAAACTCTAATAAAAATCCATTTTTTCTATACCAAAACCCTTTTTTTATGCGCAGGGAGCCCCCAATTTCTAATTTATACTAAATAAAATTCGATATAATTTATACTAATAAAAATAAAAAGTCTAAATTAAGTATGCATTCATCAAACATATTCGAACATTTATTTCGTAATACAGAATTCATCTTTTTAGACCCAATATTTCGAATTTATAGGTTACATTATTCCTGGACTGTGGTTAGGCGGTGAAACATTTCGAAATAATTAATTGATCCGAGAAGGCATTTTTTTGTTTCGAAATCCAAATCATATTCGTTACTTCTAGTGGATTTTCGAGTATTCATCGACAGGACCAAATAACAAATGGAGATGAAATTAGTTGGAATTTACCCAATAGAGATATCTCAATTTTTCTAAATACAAGGACTAAATTTTTACACAAAAATGGGAATAGATTCATTGGTTCGATACGATACCTTAGTTATAGAATTTGTGTTCAGATAAATGTCTGATAAAATCCACGAATGCAGCAGATTCATTAACAATTTACAGATAAAAAATGAAAAAAAAATCATTGACTTCCCTCCCATATCTTGTATCCATAGTATTTTTGCCCTGGTGGGTCTCTCTTTCATTTAATAAAAGTCTGGAACCTTGGGTTATTAATTGGTGGAATACCCGGCAATCCGAAACTTTCTTGAATGATATTCAAGAGAAAAGGATTCTAGAAAAATTTATAGAATTAGAAGAACTATTCCTCTTGGACGAAATGATAAAGGAATACCCTGAAACACAGATACAAAAGCTTCGTATAGGAATACACAAGGAAACGGTACAATTAGTCAAAACACACGATGAGTATAATCTCCATATCATTTTTAATTTATCGACAAATATAATCTGTTTCGCTATTCTAAGTAGTTATTGTATTTTGGGTAATGAAGAACTTGTTATTCTTAATTCTTGGGTTCAGGAATTCCTGTATAACTTGAGTGACACAATAAAAGCTTTTTCAATTCTTTTAGTTACTGATTTATGGATCGGATTTCATTCAACCCATGGTTGGGAACTTATGATTGGTTCGGTCTACAACGATTTTGGATTGGCTCATAACGATAAAATTATATCCGGTCTTGTTTCCACTTTTCCAGTTATTCTAGATACAATTGTGAAATATTGGATCTTCCATTATTTAAATCGTGTATCTCCTTCGCTTGTAGTCATTTATCATTCAATCAACGAATAAAGAACTCATTTGATCTCTTGATATCAATCAAATAAGAATGTTTCTTCGTGTTTAAAGAATAAAGAAAGTATTTTCAATCTTACTTATTCTTTATTTATACTTATACCTGTTCAA